AATAAAGTGCCTGATTAAAGGATTATTTTGATAGAATAAATCATGTGATTTTATCACCTTTATTATATCTTATAGAATTAAACTATATCTTTAAATTTCAAAAATTTATATGCATCATACATTAATATATATATATATATATATNNNNTAAAAATAAGCTAAATAAGCTAATGAGTTCATACCTCATTTATAAGGGTTTTAATCCCTTTTTTTAAAAAATGTTAACTAATTATAACTATACAAAAATATTATTCTTTTTAGTAATAATTTTAAGAAGACTCTTTTCAATTTCATCACTTTCATTTATTAATATATGAATGGGAATAGAAATCAATTTAATTGCTTTTATTCCCCTAATAATTAACAATAGTAACTCTTTAAGATCTGAAAGTATAATAAAATATTTTCTAATTCAATCTCTTAGCTCTGCTAATTTTCTTCTTTCTTCTATTATTCTTATTTCCATAAATAAATGATTTACCTTATTTAACTATTTAAATTATTTTATTTTTTTTATTATAAACATTAGACTTTTAATAAAAATAGGAGCTGCTCCTATACATTTTTGATTTCCTAAAACTATAAAAGGATTAAGATGAATTAATTGCTTAATTCTAAGAACTTGACAAAAAATTATTCCAATAATTATTTTATCCTATTGCTATTTAAACTCTGTAATCTATATATTTATTATTCTTAGTGTTATTACTGGAAGAATCATAGGTTTTAATCAAACTGCTCTTCAAATAATTCTAGCATATTCTTCAATTAATCATATTGGATGAATATTAACTACTATATTAATTAATATAAATATATGAACCCTATATTTTATTATTTATAGATTCATTAACTCAATTTTAATATTTATATTTAATTACATAAAAATTTTTCATCTAATTCAAATTTTTTCATCTAAATCTTCAATTTATATTAATTACTTTATTTTTCTCAATCTACTAAGATTAGGGGGATTACCCCCCTTTTTAGGATTTTTACCAAAATGATTAACAATTAATTTTATAATTTCAAATAAATTTTATTTAATAAATTTTATCTTAATTATAAGATCATTAATTAACTTATTTTTTTATCTACGAATTATATATTCTTTCACAATAATAAATTACTTTGAAATTAAATTTAATTCAATTTTATTTAATAAAATAAATTTAATAATTTTTATATCTTTCATCTCACTTGGAGGATTAATTTTTTTCTCCATAATTATGTATATATAAAACTTTAAGTTAAATAAACTAATAATCTTCAAAATTATAAATAAAATTATATTTTAAGTTTTAGTAAATAATTACTACTTTAAATTTGCAATTTAATATCATGTATTGAATATAAAACTATAGTAAAAAAGAAATATTTCTCATAAATAAATTTACAATTTATTGCTTAAATTCAGCCATTTTACTGCGACAATGATTATTTTCTACAAATCATAAAGATATTGGAACTATATATTTTATTTTTGGTATCTGAGCTGGAATAGTTGGTACTTCCCTAAGTATAATTATTCGAACTGAACTTGGAACTACTGAATCATTAATTAAAAATGATCAAATTTATAATGTTTTAGTTACTGCCCATGCTTTTATTATAATTTTCTTCATAGTTATACCCATCATAATTGGAGGATTTGGAAATTGACTTGTTCCCTTAATAATCGGAGCCCCTGATATAGCCTTCCCTCGAATAAATAATATAAGTTTTTGACTTCTTCCCCCCTCTTTAAATTTTCTATTAATTAGCTCAATTGTTGAAAATGGAACTGGAACAGGATGAACTGTCTATCCCCCCCTTTCAAGTAATATTGCCCATGCTGGAAGATCAGTTGATATCTCTATTTTCTCCCTACATTTAGCTGGAATCTCCTCTATTTTAGGAGCTATTAATTTTATTTCTACCACAATTAATATACGATCTAATTTAATTACTCTAGATCGTCTTCCCCTATTTGTTTGATCCGTAGCAATTACAGCCCTATTACTTCTTCTTTCCCTGCCCGTACTAGCAGGTGCTATTACTATACTCTTAACTGATCGAAACTTAAATACATCATTCTTCGACCCTTCTGGAGGGGGGGATCCTATTTTATATCAACATTTATTTTGATTTTTTGGTCACCCTGAAGTATATATTCTCATTCTTCCTGGATTTGGAATAATTTCTCAAATTATTAATCAAGAAAGAGGAAAAAAGGAATCTTTTGGATTTCTAGGTATAATTTATGCTATAATAACCATTGGATTATTAGGATTCATTGTTTGAGCACATCACATATTCACTGTAGGTATAGATGTTGATACTCGAGCCTATTTTACTTCAGCAACAATAATTATTGCTATCCCAACTGGAATTAAAATTTTTAGATGACTAGCCACTCTTCATGGAAGAAAAATTAACTATAACCCTAGACTTCTTTGAGCTTTAGGATTTATTTTCCTATTTACTATCGGAGGACTAACAGGAATTATTTTAGCTAATTCTTCAATTGATATTATACTTCATGATACTTACTATGTAGTAGCTCATTTCCATTACGTCCTTTCTATAGGAGCTGTATTTGCTATTATAGGAGGATTTATTCATTGATACCCCTTATTCACTGGATTAACTATAAATACTTTTTGATTAAAAATTCAATTTATTATTATATTTATTGGAGTAAATTTAACCTTTTTTCCCCAACATTTTTTAGGACTTTCAGGAATACCTCGTCGATATTCTGACTATCCAGATGCATATTTATCATGAAATATTATCTCATCAATTGGCTCAATTATATCAATAATTGGAATAATAATATTACTAATCATTATATGAGAAAGAATAATTAATCAACGACCAATTATTTTTAACCTCCAAATAAATTCAAATATTGATTGACTTCAAAATACTCCCCCCTCTGAACATTCATTTAATGAAATACCGCTAATTTCATACTTCTAATATGGCAGAACATATGCTTTGGATTTAAACCCCAACTATAAAGATTTATCTTTTTTTAGAAATTGCTACATGATCAAATTTAAATTTTCAAAATGGATCCTCCCCCTTAATAGAACAAATAATTTTTTTTCATGACTTTACACTTTTAATCCTAACTTTAATTATTTTTTTCATTTCTTACTTAATAATTAATTTATTTTTTAATAAATTAATTAATCGATTTTTAATAGAAGAACAAATAATTGAATTAATTTGAACTGTTCTACCAGCTATTATTTTAATTTTTATTGCCCTACCTTCTTTAAAACTACTTTATCTTTTAGATGAAAACAATAAACCCATTATTACCCTAAAAACAATAGGACACCAATGATATTGATCTTATGAATATTCTGACTTCCAAAAAATTAATTTTGATTCATATATAATCGCTACAGATAAAATCAACTCAAATGAATTTCGTTTAATCGAAGTAGACAATCGAATTGTATTACCCATAAAAACCCAAATTCGTATCATAATCTCTGCTTCCGATGTAATTCATTCATGAACAATTCCCTCATTAGCTGTTAAAGCAGATGCTGTACCTGGCCGATTAAATCAAGCTAATTTTTTTCTAAATCGACCCGGATTATTTTTTGGTCAATGTTCAGAAATTTGCGGAACAAATCATAGCTTCATGCCCATCACTATTGAAAGAATTTCTCCTTATTTATTTATTAATTGAATCAAAAACTATTAACATTAGATAACTAAAATAAGTACTGGTCTCTTAAACCATTAATAGTAAATAATGAATACTTCTAATGAGATCTTTTATATCTAAAGGATTAGTTAAAAATAACATAAATATGTCATATTTAAATTACTAATTTATAGTATTCTTTTATTCCCCAAATAATACCCTTAAATTGATTATTTTTATTTTTTATATTTATTTTATTTTTTATTTTATTTATAATTATAAATTACTATATTTATAGTCCTAATCTATCAACTTCTAAAATCAATATCCAATCTAACAAAAATTATTGAAAATGATAACTAATCTTTTTACTATTTTTGATCCTTCAACAAATATCTTAAGACTTTCTCTTAACTGATTAAGAACACTTTTAGGTCTTTTTATTATTCCAATTTCTTTTTGATTAATCCCAACTCGACTTTTTTTTTTCTGAAATCTAGTTTCCAACTTTCTTCATAAAGAATTTAAAATATTAATTGGACCTAACTACTCAAACGGGAGAACTTTTATTCTTATTTCATTATTCAGTTTAATTTTAATAAATAATTTTATAGGGCTATACCCTTATATTTTTACTAGAACTAGTCATTTATCTATGACTTTAACCCTAGCTCTTCCCCTATGATTTACCTTTATAATTTTTGGGTGAATTAACAATACCCAACATATATTTATTCATCTAGTACCACAGGGTACTCCCTCTATATTAATATCATTCATAGTAATTATTGAAACTATTAGTAATTTAATTCGTCCTGGAACCTTAGCAGTTCGTTTAATAGCCAACATAATTGCTGGACATCTCCTTATTACTCTTTTAAGAAGAATAAATTTAAACGTCCCCTCTTCTATTTCTATAGTTCTTATTTTAACAATAATCCTCTTATTAACATTAGAAGCAGCAGTGTCAGTAATTCAAGCCTATGTTTTTACTATTTTAAGAACATTATATTCTAGTGAAGTTATTTAATTAATGTCAACTCACTCTAACCATCCCTTTCACCTAGTTAATTATAGTCCCTGACCCCTGACCGGTGCATTAAGTTCAATAACCTTAATAGCAGGATTAGTTATATGATTCCATACTTTTAATATTTCTTTATGTTTATTAGGATTAACTATCACTTTAATAACTATATATCAATGATGACGAGATATCTCCCGAGAAGGAAGTTACCAAGGTATGCACACACTTAATGTTACTACAGGATTACGCTGAGGAATAATTTTATTTATTGTTTCAGAAATTCTTTTCTTTACTGCCTTTTTTTGAGCCTTTTTCCATAATAACTTAAACCCAAGAATTTCCATCGGAAGTACTTGACCCCCCCTATCTATTCAACCATTCAACCCATTCCAAATCCCCCTTCTTAATACTATCATTCTTTTAACTTCAGGAATTACCGTAACATGGGCACATCACAATATTCTAGAAAATAACCATACTCAATCCTTTTATAGACTCTTAATTACAGTAATTTTAGGACTTTACTTCACAGCTCTCCAAGCCTATGAATATATAGAAGCCCCATTCACTATCGCTGATAGAATTTATGGGACTTCTTTTTTTATAGCAACTGGATTCCATGGTCTTCATGTAATTATTGGAACATTATTCTTATTAACTTGCCTAATTCGACACTCAAATTTCCATTTTTCCGGTAACCATCATTTTGGATTCGAAGCTGCTGCTTGATATTGACATTTTGTTGATGTTGTATGATTATTTCTTTATACTGCCATATACTGATGGGGATCATAATTATTTACATAATATATTTAGTATATTTGATTTCCAATCAAAAAGTTTAATTTTTTAATGTAAATAATTCTATTATTACTAATAATTTTTATTTTTTCATTATTAATTTCAAACTTAATAATTATATTATCTCTAATTCTTGCAAAAAAATCTTTTAATGACTTAGAAAAATTATCAGCCTTTGAATGTGGATTTGATCCTAAATCCTCCGCTCGACTCCCCTTTTCTCTTCATTTTTTTTTAATTACAATTATTTTTTTAATTTTTGATGTAGAAATTGTTTTAATTATGCCTATAATTACAATTTTAAACATTTGTCAAATAATACACTGATTTATTGTTAGAACTTTATTTATCTTAATTTTATTAGCTGGTTTATACTACGAATGAAATAATAACATATTAAATTGAACTAATTAGGATTATAATTTATAATAAAATATTTGATTTGCATTCAAAAAAAGTTTAATTAAACTTATCTTATAAAATAAGAAGCTTAAAGCATTTAATTTCGACTTAAAAATTGAGTATATAACTACTCCTTATTTTTAATTGAAACCAAAAAGAGGTATATTATTGTTAATAATAAAACTGAATGTAAATTCCAATTAAAGAGATTCATTAATTAAGCTGCTAACTTAAATTTTAGTGTTATATCATTAGTATCTCTATTTATATAGTTTAACAAAAACATTACATTTTCACTGTAAAAATAAATTTTATTTTATAAATTACTTAAAGATTAATTCAATCTCTTTAATATCTTCAATATTATACTCTATACATAAGTTATTTAAGTAAATTATAATTATAATTATCAATATAAAAATTCACATAACAAAAATTATTAAATAAATTTTAATAAAATTCATATGAAATTTTTGCATAACTCCAGACGCTCCAATTAAATTTCTACTAATATTAACAAATAATAAATTTTCTAATCACCCAAAATCTAATCTTTTTTTTATTAATATTCCCCCCTTTAATACTAAAAAATTAACACCGTAAGTAGAAATTATTGGTAAAAATCACATACTTCCAGCAAAACTTCTTAATCTAAACCAAATCCCTCAATTCTTTAACTTATAAACATAAATAAATAAATATCTAAAAATTAATCCTATAAAAATAACATTTAAAACTAATAATTTTAAATTCAAAGGAATATAAATTATATATATGACAGGTATAATTAATCATATTAATAAACTTCCAACTATAACACTCATTAATATTAATATAAATATTCTCTTATTTATAACTGAATCTTCATCATGAAGATTAAATAAACTATATAACTTAAAATTAGAAAAAAATCTCCAGTATAATAAACGAAATGAATAACTTACAGTCAGCCCTGTAGAAAAAAAACAAAAAAATAATCTAATAATATTTAAATTTGATAAAAATATAATTTCTAAAATTAAATCCTTAGAGTAAAATCCTGCTAAAAAAGGGGCCCCACATAATGCTAAATTAGAAATATTAAAATAAGTTCTGACCATAGGTATAAATTTAATAATATTACCTATATTTCGAATATCTTGTGTATCCTTAAATCTATGAATTAAAACCCCCGCACATAAAAATAATAAACTTTTAAAAAAAGCATGAGTTAATAAATGAAAAAAAGCTAAATTTCTAAAACCAGCCCCTAAAATTGTTATTATTAATCCTAACTGACTTAATGTAGATAAAGCAATAATTTTTTTTAAATCAAACTCAAAATTAGCTCCTAATCCTGATATAAATATAGTCAATATTCCTAAAAATATTAACATCTTGAATAAAATAGAATCCTCCAATAATACTCTAAATCGAATTAATAAATAAACTCCAGCTGTTACTAAAGTAGAAGAATGAACTAAAGCCGAAACAGGGGTAGGAGCTGCTATAGCAGCAGGTAGTCAAGAAGAAAAAGGAATCTGAGCTCTTTTAGTAATCCCCGCTAAAATAACTAAAATTCCAATAATATATATATATAAATCATTTTTTATATAAATTTGATAAAAATAAAAATTTCATCTTCCATAATTAATTATTCAAGCAATTGCTATTAAAATAGCTGCATCACCAACTCGATTAGATAAAATTGTAATTATACCTGCATTATATGATTTAACATTTTGATAATAAATTACTAAACAATAAGAAACTAACCCCAATCCATCTCACCCTAATAAAATTCTAATTAAATTAGGACTAATAATCATAAATATCATAGATATAACAAATAATAACACTAAAATCAAAAACCGATTTTTATTAATATCCATATACATATATCTTTGTCTATAAAAAACTACTATTCTTGAAATTATAAATACCACCCCAATAAAAAATATAGATATTCAATCAAATAATAAAACTATAACTAACTCTCTTGAATTTAATGAAAAAAATTCATATTCATAAAAAACTCTTAAATCCTTATAAAATAAATAATTACCTGTAATAAGACTTAATAAACTAAAAATTAATAAAATCAATCCTCTAATAAAATATAAATTTAATAAATAAATAACTTAAAATGATTAGTCATATCTTTAATTCCACAAATTAAAATTTTTTTTAAACTATTTAAGTTATAATAAAAAAATTAAAAAATCTAACTTTAAAACTAATAAATTTAAAGGAATTCAATGAAGAAACAATAATAAAAATTCCCGAGACTCTCCTATAAAATAACTTATTATTCTTCTTAAAAAATTCCCATGCTGCATAAATGAAAATAAATATAAACTATACCCAGCTGAAAAAAAAGACACTAATATTAATAAAATTATTATAATATACGATCACCCAACTAATCTATTTATTAATCTAATTTCTCCAATTAAATTTAAAGAAGGAGGAGCTGATATATTTGACGATAAAAATAAAAATCATCATAAAGTTAAAATAGGTATCATAGTCATTATCCCCTTATTAATTAATAAATTTCGTCTTATTAAACGCTCATAATTAAAATTTACTAAACAAAATAATCCAGATGAACATAATCCATGTCCAATTATTATTAAATAAGCACCTCTAAATCCCCAATTTCTCATAGTTATCAATCCAGCTAATATAATTCCTATATGAGCCACAGAAGAATAAGCTACTAAAGATTTTAAATCAATTTGAAAAAAACACATTAATCTAACATAAAATGCCCCAACCATTCTCACTGTAATTAAAATATTTCCATATTTCATATTTATAGATGATAAAAAAACCATTACTCGTATAACCCCATACCCTCCTAATTTTAATATAATACCCGCTAAAATCATAGACCCAGAAATTGGAGCTTCAACGTGAGCCTTGGGTAATCACAAGTGAACAAAAAATATAGGAATCTTCACTAAAAAAGCTATTAATATCACCGCATATATTAAAAAAAAATTAATATCTAAATTTTTTAATAAATAAATTATCATTCCATAAATCTTTTGATCTAAATAAAAAATCCCTATTAACATAGGTAAAGAAACAAATAAAGTATAAAATAATAAATATATCCCTGCTATCAATCGCTCGGGCTGAGCCCCTCACCCTAAAATTAAAATTAAAATAGGAATTAACGACCCTTCAAAAAATAAATAAAATATAAATAAATTTATTCTTCTAAATGTACAAACTAACAATAACAGTAATATAACTACATTTAAAGAAAAAATATTTACATAAAAATTTCTTAAATTAATTTTTAAACTAGCTATAAATATTAACCCTCTAATTCAAATTCTCAAAAGAATTAACATATAGGATAATATATCACACCCAAAAATATAACTTAAATTTCTAAAATATAGGGAATTTACAGATAAAAATATAAATAAAAATATTCTAATAAAAATCATTAACTGAATAATTCAATATATTTTTTGCAATAAACATATTAATGTTAAAATAATTAATATAAAAATAAACTTTATCATTATAAAATTCTAAAAATTCGTACATAATCATTACCAAAAATTCGAATTATATATATTAAAATAGAAATCCCTAAAACCCCCTCACACACTGATAAAACCATAAATATTACTATAAAATACATTCTATTTCCCAATCTCACTGTATATAAATAAATTATAAAAAATAAATTTAACATAATAAACTCTAATCTTAAAAGAATAATTAATAAATGCTTTCGATTTAATGAATATATAAAATTACCAATTAAATAATTTAACATAATAAAATTTATTAAATGTAATATTTTCATTAGTTTTTATAGTTTAAAAAAAACTTTGATTTTGTAAATCAAAATTAAGAATTATCTTTAAAAACTTCAAAAAAAAATATTTTCTATTTATCAATAATCTCCAAAATTATTATTTTTATTAAACTATTTCTTGATATTTACTTATTTTTGTTTATTTTATTTTTTTTTATAAGACTATTATTATTGAATCTTCATCATCCCCTTTTAATTACTATCATTATAATTATTCAAACTACAATTATATCTATAATATTAGGTTCTATAAGAATCTCATTCTGAATGTCCTACATAATATTTTTAACCTTTATTGGAGGAATATTAGTATTATTTATTTACGTAGCAAGCTTAACTTCCAATAAATTAAATTTTTTAACCTGAAATAAAATCTTTTTATTATCTAGAATTACTATTGTATTTTTTTTTATTATAAAAATTTATTTTTTTAATATAAATTTAGAGATAGAAAAATTCTTAAACTTATTTTTATTCATAAATATAGAAAATAATTTATTTCTATCAAATTTTTATAATAAAAATGAAATATTTCTAACAATTTTACTAATAAATTATTTAATATTAACTCTAGTTATTGTAACAAAAATTTCTAATTTATCATACGGTCCCATACGAATTAAATTTTAATGAAAAACTCTAAATTTCAACCTTTAAAATCTTCCCATCCAATTTTAAAAATTATAACTAATGCTTTAATTGATCTTCCAACCCCATCAAATATTTCATTTTGATGAAATATAGGATCTCTTTTAGGTCTATGTTTAATTATTCAAATCTTAACAGGATTATTTCTTGCTATAAATTATGTCCCTAATATTGAACTAGCATACGATAGAATTAATCATATTTATCGTAATGTAAATTATGGTTGATTTATTCGATCTCTTCATGCAAATGGAGCCTCTTTTTTTTTTATTGTTCTCTATCTTCACGTAGGACGAGGAATATACTATGAATCTTTCATATTTATACCAACTTGATTTGTAGGTATCATAATTTTTTTATTAACTATAATAACAGCTTTTATAGGATATGTACTACCTTGAGGACAAATATCTTTTTGAGGAGCAACAGTAATTACAAATATTTTATCAGCTATTCCATATTTAGGGCCCGACTTAGTCCAATGAATTTGAGGGGGATTTAGAGTTAATAACGCTACATTAAATCGATTTTTTATATTTCACTTTATTTTACCTTTTATTATCCTAGCATTTTCAATGATTCACCTAATATTCCTTCATCAAACAGGATCTAGAAACCCTTTAAATATTTCTTATAATTCTGACAAAATCCCATTTCACCCATATTTCACTATAAAAGATACGATGGGATTTTTCATATTAATTATAATTATTTTAATTTTATCAATTTATAGACCCTTCCTTTTAGGAGACCCCGATAATTTTATCCCAGCCAATCCCTTAGTAACTCCAATTCATATTCAACCTGAATGATATTTCTTATTTGCCTATGCAATTCTCCGATCTATTCCTAACAAATTAGGAGGAGTAATTGCTTTAATTATATCAATTATAATCTTATTTATTATACCATTCACCTTTATTAAAAATTTAAAGGGAAATCAATTTTACTTATTAAATAAAATCTTATTTTGAATTTTTATTTCTATTTTTTTTATTTTAACTTGACTAGGAAGCTGTCCAATAGAATATCCTTATATTACCATAAGTCAAATTGTAACAATTTTATATTTTTCTTATTTTTTTATTAATCCTTTTATTAATAAAATCTGAGACAAAATTATTTAATTAATAAGCTTATTTAAGCATTTGTTTTGAAAACTTAAGAAAGAAGATTTTTCTTCTATTAATTTTACTAAATATATTACAAACATACAAATTAAAACAAAAAAAAAATATTAAATAATTTAAAGAAATAGGTAAGTAAAACTTTCATGCTAAATTTATTAACTTATCATAACGATAACGAGGTAATGTTCCTCGAATTCAAATAAATACAAATCCTAATATTATTAACTTTAAAAAAAAAAAAAAATTAAACACCTGTCCTCCCATAAATAATAAAACAAATATTATTCTTATAAATAAAATTCTTGAATATTCAGCTAAAAAAATTAAAGCAAAACCTCCTCTTCTATACTCAATATTAAACCCTGAAACTAACTCTCTTTCTCCCTCAATAAAATCAAAGGGAGCCCGATTTAATTCTGCTAATATTGAAGAAATTAAACACAAAACCAATGGAAAAATTAAAAATAAAAATCAAATATTTTGTTGATAAATATCTAAATCTAAAAAATTAAATCCTATAATTAAACTTATAATTGATAATAAAATTAATGCTAATCTCACTTCATAAGAAATAGTTTGAGATATACCACGCAATCTTCCTAATTTAGCATAATTTGAATTTGAAGATCACCCTGAAATCACTATAAAATAAACCCCTACTCTTAATATTCTTAATATAAATAAAAACCCTAAATTAAAATTAAATAAAATTATTCCATAAGGAATTAAAACTCAAATTAATAATCTTAAAAATAATCTAAAAACTGGTATAAAATAAAATATAAAATAATTAGATAAATAAGGAAAAATAAATTCTTTATTAAATAATTTAATAGCATCATTAAAAGGCTGAACAATTCCAATAATTCCTACTTTATTAGGACCTTTACGAAGTTGAATATATCCTAAAACCTTACGTTCTAAAAGAGTAAAAAAAGCCACACTTACTAAAACTATAATAACTAATAAAATTATAATAATTAAAGTCATATAAATCTCATAATTATTAATTACTATTTATGTTATTTCTAACATATAATTAAATTCTAAATTTAATACATTTTTCTGTCAAAATAGTTAACTAAAATTAAATTTATTCATATTATTTTAAATTATTAAAAATTTTCAATCCTTTCGTACTAAAAAATTTTAAATTATTTAAAGATAGAAACCAACCTGGCTCACACCGGTTTGAACTCAGATCATGTAAAATTTTAATAGTCGAACAGACTAAATATTCAAACGGTTACATTCAAATTAAATTTTAATCCAACATCGAGGTCGCAATCTTTAATTTTAATAAGAACTTAAAATTAAAATTACGCTGTTATCCCTAAAGTATCTTATTCTTCAAATTATTAATAATAGATCAATTTTTTTTTCTTTTAATTAAAATATTTTTATATAAAAAGTTTATTAAATTTTTATATCACCCCAATAAAATAAGCTTATAATTAAAATTATAATTATTAAAAAATTAAAATTAAACTATTTCCTATAAAGATTTATAGGGTCTTCTCGTCTTTTAAAATCATTTTAGCTTTTTAACTAAAAAATTAAATTCTATTTTAATTAAATTAAAACAGCTTATATTTCGTCCAATCATTCATTCCAGTCCTCAATTAAAAAACTATTTATTATGCTACCTTTGTACGGTTAAATTACCGCAGCCCTTTAAAATTTATTTCAGTGGGCAGATTAGACTTTAAATTATTAATCAAAAAGACATGTTTTTGTTAAACAAGCGAATACAATTTTTGCCGAATTCTTAAATTTAACTAAACTAACAATATTATACTTTTAAATAAATTTATATACTAATAATATCATTATTACTTTATTTTAATAATTACAATAAAAATTTTAATAAACACCATTAATTTTTATATATTAAAATTAATTTAACAAAAAAATTTTTTATAAAAAAATAAAAATAATAAATAATTTTATTCTTATATTTTTTTTTAAAAATAATAATCATATAAAATTTTATTATAAAGCTTATCCCCTATAATATAATTATTTAAAATAGGAATTATTTTTTAAAAAATAATTCCTTATAAAAATAACCAAATTAAATTTATTTCTTAAAAAATTAGATATTATTTAAAACGATTAACATTTCATTTCTAATTAATTATTATTAATATTTTTGTTACAATAACTAAAATAACTAATTTACCCTTTAAATTTCGAAAAATTTATTTTTAAATAAAATTTTTTTAATATTCTCTGATACACAAGATACAATAAATAAAATTTACTTTTCCATAATTTAATTTTCAATATATTTCATCTTTCTATTACTATACTAATTTACTATAAAATTATTTTTTTTTCTTTATTATACTAAAAATATTTACATTATTAATATTTTAATTAATTTTAATTATTTAATTTTTAAATTTTAAGATAATATTTCAAATTAAAATGATTTGCACATTAAATTTTCAATGTAAATGAATTACTTTACTATAAAGTTTTAATTTGATCTTTCTAGAAACACTTTCCAGTACTTCTACTATGTTACGACTTATTTCAATTTAAAATGAAAGTGACGGGCAATATGTGCATATTTTAGAACTTTTATCATTTAAATTAATTAATTTAAATTACTTTTAAATCTAATTTCATATTTATTTTTCATTATATTAATCTAAAAATTAATTTATTATAACCCATTAAATTCTTAACTATAAACTGCATCTTGATTTGATATAATTTTTTATTAAAAATTTAAAATTTTCATTTCTAAAAAATATTTTTATAACAACGATATACAAATTAAATAAAATTAAGTAAAATAAATTGTGGAGTATCAATTAATAAACAGGTTCCTCTAAATAGATTAAAATACTGCCATATTCTTTAAGTTTCAAGACTATATCTATTACTACTTATTTTAATTATTTTAATTTTATAATAGGGTATCTAATCCTAGTTTATTTATATATTTATTAACTTCATATAAATTTATAATTAAAATTTATTTAAATTTAAATATTTTACCACATAAATTTAAATTTTATTTTAAATAAATTCTATATTAATTATAATAAATAATATTTATTTTATTATTAGTATAACCGCAATTGCTGGCACAAATTTTATTAATAATTTTTATATTACTAAATCTAAATTTCTTTAATTTTTAATTTTAAATATTATATTTATAAATTTATAATAATAATCTTTTAAAGATTATTAAAAATAATACAAAAATTTATATATAATTTAATTAAATAAACAATAAATATCAAAGCTAGAATTAACTTTAAATCTTGATAGCATAAATAGTTTTTTTTATAAAAGATATATAATAGATTTAATACTATTAATTTAGGATTTTTATAATTATTTTTATTTTATTTAGTTTATATAAATAATAATATAGTTGTTAAACAATTATAGTTAATATAGATAATTAATGTTAAATAATTTAAGTATTTTAAAAAAAAATTAAAAATTTATTTTTAATAAATATTATAATAACAAATTTACTTTTTATATATCCTTATATAGTTTTTTTTTTTGTTCCAATATTTTTAAAATTTTTTATTTAA